ACGTAATAAGAGGCTCGTTGCTAGTAATCCAATCCATTCTTAGAAAATATATTTTCTTACCTTTATTGATAATAGCTAAAAATACCATCCGTACACTATTATTTCAATTTCCAGAATGGTCTGAGGATTTAAAAGATTGGAATAAAGAAATGCATGTTAAATGCACCTATAATGGAGTTCAATTATCCGAAAAAGAATTTCCGAAAAACTGGTTAACAGAGGGTATTCAGATAAAAATCCTATTCCCTTTTCGCCTGAAACCTTGGCACAGAGTTAAGCTACAATGCCCTCAAAAGGGCCCAATGAAAATGAAAGAGAAGAAAGGGAAAAAAAAGAATTTTTGCTTTTTAACAGTTTTTGGGATGGAAACTGAATTTCCTTTTGGTTCTACCAAAAGAAGAACCTCTCTTTTTGATTTTAAACCCATTTGTAAAAAACTCGAAGAAAAGGTTAGAAAGTTTACAAAAAAGAGTTTTCTATTTATAAGGATTTTAAAAAAAAGAACAAAGTTTTCTTTAAATTTCACAAAATCAAAAGAAAGGAAAAAAAGAGTTATCAAAAAAAGTCCATTTTTTTTTTTTAAAGAACAAATAAAAGAACTAATCACTATTCTATTAGTATTTAGCGGATTAGATGAATTGAATGAAACTAAAAAAGATTTTATAACTAATAAAAAGACGATTCATGAATCCGCGATTCAAATTATACCTATGGATTGGACAAATTCTTCACTGGCCGAAGCAAGAATGCAAGATTTGACTAATAAAAAAAGGACAATCATAAATCAAATAAAAAAAAAAACAAAAAAAGAGAAGAAAGTGATCTTAAAGAAAAAAAAGAGTCCTAACAAAATAACTTATGGTACGAAAAGATTCGGATCATTAAAAAAGATACTAAAAAGAAGAAATGCTCGAGTAGTCCGTAAATTCCATTTTTTAAAAAAAAAAAATATTGAGAAAATATACATAGATATCTTTCTATCTATCATTCAAATTCTCAGAATCAATGCAGAACTTTTTCTTGAATCAGCTAGAAATCTTATTGACAAATACATTTATAATAATGACGAAAATCACGAAAAAGCTGATATTGATAAAGTAAATCAAAATACAATTCACTTTATTTTGAATATAAAAAAGTCACTTACTAATATTAGTAATAAGAATATTAGTAATAAGAACGAAAGGCTTTTTCGTGACTTATCTTCTTTGTCACAAGCATATGTATTTTACAAATTATCACAAACCAAATTTTTTAACTTATATAAGCTTAACTTATATAAGTTAAGATCAGCTCTTCAATATCATGATCACGGAACAACTATTTTTCTTAAAAATAAAATAAAGGGTTATTTTGAAGTACAAGGAATATTTCATTCCCAATTAAGACATAAAAAACCGATTACTTCCACCATGAATCAATGGAAAAACTGGTTAAAAGCCGGTCATTATCAATACGATTTATCTCAGATAAGATGGTCTAGATTAGTACCACAAAAATGGCGAACTATTGTTAATCAAGGATGTATAGCTGAAAATAAATATTTAAAAAAAAGCGATTCATATGAAAAAGACCGATTAATTCAGTACGAACAAAAAAATAATTTTGAAGCGGAGCCATTACTAAATCAAAAAAAGAATTTTAAAAAACACTATAGATATGATCTTTTAGCATATAAATTTATTAATGATGAAGATCCGAAGGACTCAGATATTTTTAGATTCTTATTAAAGGAAAAAAATAACCAAGGGATTTTTTTGTATAATTACAAGACATATAACCGCAAATTTGTTCATCTGCCAGGAGATGTTCCTATGAATAACTATCTGGGAGAAGATGAGATTGTGGATATAGAGAAAAACCCGGCTAGAAAATATTTTGATTGGAGAATTCTCCGTTTTTGTATTAGAAACAAGATGGATATTGAATTATGGATTGATACCGGAACCAAAAGTAATAAAAATACGAAGACTGTGTCTAATAATTCTCAAATAATTGATAAAATTAATAAGAAAAGTCTTTTTTATCTCATGTTTCATCAAGATGAAGAAATAAATCCATCCCTCAAAAAAAACATTTTTGATTGGATGGAAATGAATGAAAGAATATTAAGTCATTCCATATTGAATTTGGAACTTTGGTTCTTCCCAGAAATTTTGATACTTTACAATGCATATAAGAAAACCCCCGTAGCCGTACCAATCAAATTACTTCTTTTTGATTTGAATGAAAATGTTTTTGAAAAAAAGAAGGTAAATAAAAAGAAAAAAAGAGATACTTTTATATTCTTATTCTCGAATGAAAAAAAAACTATTGAAGTCAAGAATCAAAATGAAGAAGAAAAAGAATCTGAGAGACAAGTGGATCTTGGATCAGTTCGCTTAAACCAAGAAAAAGGTCTTGAAGAATCTTTTGCGGGATCAGACACGAAAAAGAAAAAAAAATACAAAAGTTCTACGGAAGCGGAGCTTGATTTCCTCCTAAAAAGGTATTTCTGTTTTCAATTACGATGGAATGCTTCTGTAAATCAAAGAGTACTCAATAATATAAAAGTATTTTGTCTCCTACTTAGACTGATAAATCCAAACGAAATTGCTATATCCTCTATTCAAAGGAGAGAAATGAGTCTCGATATTTTACTAATTCAGAACAATTTGAGTCTTACAGAATTTTTGAAAAAAGGAATATTGATTATCGAACCAGTTCGTCTGGCTGTAAAAAATGTCGGACAGTTTATTATGTACCAAACCATAAATATTTCATTGGGTCATAAGAGTAAGCACAAAATGAATCCAAGACACCAAGAAAAGGGCTGTGGTGATAAGACGAATTTCGATGAGTCCATTGCAAAACAGAAAAGGAACACTGTAAATAAAAACCAAAATCTTGATGATTTGTTTGTTCCTGAAAATACCTTTTTATCTCAACGTCGTAGAGAATTCGGAATTCTAATTTCTTTAAATTCGAAGAATAGCCAAGGTATTCATCAGATAAATACAGAATTTTTCAATGGAAATAACACTCAAACCTGTGGTAACGTTTCGAATAAAAACAGAGATCTTTATAGAGATAAAAAAAAAAAAAAGAAACTAATTAAATTCAAACTCGTTTTTTGGACCAATTATCGATTAGAAGATTTAGCTTGTATGAATCGTTGTTGGTTTGATACCAATAATGGAAGTCGTTTCAATATGGTAAGAATACATATGTATCCACGATTAAAAACCCTTTAATGGTACCTTTTTCATATATTCCATAACATATTTTAGTTGATACATGAAAACAAAAATATGCACACATGCATTGTTTTTCATTCTATTCATATCATTAATTTATTAATTTAATGACATATCAATTACATCTAAAAAGGAATCAACAGAATCTTATGATTCGAATCTTAGGTACAAATTTTTATTTTTTCTAAGTGTAGAAATAGATTATCTGTTTGGATCCCTATGCCCATAAAAACAATTGGATAAAATTATAAATTCATAAGGAAATGAAGATTGTTGGGTATACAAAATGAAAAAGGAATCAGCATTATTATTACTGATCAAAAAAATATATATATATATTTTTATATATTTTTAATATTAAAAATATTTATATTTAAGATTTAAGTAGGGGAGAAGATTTCATTTTATGGTCAAAAATGCATTCATCTCAGTTATTTCACAAAACGAAAAAGAAAAAAACAAAAACAAGGGATCCGTTGAATTGCAAGTATTCAGTTTTACTAATAAGATCCGAAGAATTACTTCACATTTGGAATTGCATAGAAAAGACTATTTATCTCAGAGAGGCCTCCGGAAAATTATAGGAAAACGCCAACGGCTGCTGTCTTATTTGTCAAAGAAAAATGAAGTACGTTATAAACAATTAATTAGTCAGTTGGATATTCGGGAACCAAAAACACGTTAATTTGAAAAGTCATTTTTGAATTATTTGATTTATTATTATTAGATCTTACATTTTGATGAGCTTCTTTTCGTTTTTAGTAAGGTATGCAAGAATGAATCGAGGAAAAACCTATGAATGTATCATCTCCAAGACAAGACCTCATGATAGTCAATATGGGCCCACACCATCCATCAATGCATGGTGTTCTTCGACTCATCGTTACTCTAGATGGTGAAGATGTTATTGACTGTGAACCAATATTAGGTTATTTACACAGAGGGATGGAAAAAATTGCGGAAAACCGAACAATTATACAATATCTGCCCTATGTAACACGTTGGGATTATTTAGCTACGATGTTCACAGAAGCAATAACGGTAAATGGGCCAGAACGGCTGGGAAATATTCAAATACCTAAAAGAGCTAGCCATATCAGAGTAATTATGTTGGAGTTGAGTCGTATAGCTTCTCATCTGTTATGGCTTGGCCCTTTTATGGCAGATATTGGTGCGCAAACCCCTTTCTTCTATATTTTCAGAGAAAGGGAATTAGTATATGATCTATTCGAAGCTGCCACTGGGATGAGAATGATGCATAATTTTTTTCGTATCGGAGGAGTAGTGGCCGATCTACCTCATGGCTGGATAGATAAATGCTTGGATTTCTGCGATTATTTTTTAACAGGGGCTGCTGAATATCAAAACCTTATTACGCGAAATCCTATTTTTTTAGAACGAGTTGAAGGCGTAGGTATTATTAGTGCAGAGGAAGCAATAAATTGGGGTTTATCAGGACCAATGCTACGAGCTTCTGGAATACAGTGGGATCTTCGCAAAGTTGATCATTATGAATGTTACAACGAATTTGATTGGGAAGCCCCGTGGCAAAAAGAAGGCGATTCATTAGCTCGTTATTTAGTCCGAATCAGTGAAATGAAGGAATCCATAAAAATTATTCAACAGGCTCTGGAAAAAATTCCGGGGGGGCCCTATGAGAATTTAGAAACCCGATGTTTTGATAGAGAGAGGGATCAAAACTGGAATGATTTTGAATATCGATTCATTAGTAAAAAAACCTCTCCTACTTTTGAATTGCCGAAACAAGAACTTTATGTGAGAGTCGAAGCACCAAAGGGAGAATTGGGAATTTTTCTGATAGGGGACCAGAGTGGTTTTCCTTGGAGATGGAAAATTCGTCCACCGGGGTTTATTAATTTGCAAATTCTTCCTCAGTTAGTTAAAAGAATGAAATTGGCTGATATTATGACGATACTAGGTAGCATCGATATCATTATGGGGGAAGTTGATCGTTGAAATGATACTTGATACACCAGAAATACAAGATATTCATTCTTTTTCCGGATTAGAATCCTTAAAAGAGATATATAACATTATATGGATGCTTGTTCCTATTTTAACTCTTGTATTGGGAATAACAATAGGGGTACTAGTAATTGTGTGGTTAGAAAGAGAAATAGCCGCAGGAGTACAACAACGTATTGGGCCCGAATATGCTGGTCCTTTAGGAGTTCTTCAAGCTCTAGCAGACGGGATAAAACTACTTTTTAAAGAGAATCTTCTTCCATCTCGGGGAGATACTCGTTTATTCAGCGTTGGCCCATCCATAGCAGTCATATCAATTCTACTAAGCTATTCAGTAATTCCTTTTGGCTATCACCTAGTTTTAGCTGATCTAAAGATTGGTGTTTTTTTATGGATTGCCATTTCAAGCATTGCTCCCATCGGACTTCTTATGTCAGGATATGGATCAAATAATAAATATTCTTTTTTAGGTGGTCTACGAGCCGCTGCTCAATCAATTAGTTATGAAATACCATTAACTCTATGTGTGTTATCAATATCTCTACGTGCGAGTCATTGAAACATAAACTTTTCTCTACGCCCTTATTTCCCTTATTTCTAAGAAACTATGAAAGACTAGGCGAAATGAATTAAATGGATATATTTTTTTATATTTATATATTTCTCATTAAAATTAAAGTGGATGATCTAAATCGGATAGTTCTATGAGTGAAAGAAAACAGCTTGTAAATTCGCAGTAAAAAGAATCAGTCTCATTTCCTAGGTACAAGAGTAAGAGGAAAGCGGAAAAAAAAAAAAAGAAGAATATATTTTTTACCCCAAGATTGGTTGATTAGTCATCCTGGCTTGAAGCGGAGTTCCAATGATCAACCGTATTGACGTTTTACTATCGTTGGCATGTATTACCATAACGATAACGGGGGATTGAGCAAAAATGAGTGGATTGGTTAGAAACACCAAGATAGGCAACGGATTAGTAATCGAGATTATGTAAATTATCCCATAAGGACATTTTTACCTAAAAAAATAATATAAAAAGAATAATAATTGGGGCTTTAAATTCGTAGAAATTATCAAGTAGTACTCCCCACAATTCCGATCCAGAGTATGCTCCTATCCACCGATTATAAAAATCACTATCAGATACGAAACAACCCTTTACTTTTTTAAGTCCATTTTTTCTCATAAAAGAAAGAAGAATAGGAACAAAAAAAAAAAAAACTCTAACAATAGAAAAAATAAAATCACAATAGAATAAAATAAAAAGAATAAAAAATGATCCTTTTTATTCTTTCTTTATCATAGAGATAAAATTTATACCATAATTTATAAATTATTATAAATTAATGGTATGTAGAATTCTTTTGTATGTAGAATTCTTTTTCGGAGTCGAAAACAAGGTTGGGTTGAAAGATCTATTAATATTTCTACACACCCACAAGGAGTATTTGATTGAAATACGGAAGTTATTACTCAACAAGGAAAAGCTGAAATTCTTAAAGGATGAGATCAATTCAGAAGTACTTTAAATAATCTTTATTTATTGTTATAACAATAACAGACAGAATTCCATTGGTCTAATTAGAGGACATTGTGATCCTACCTATTCTACAAACTAACCTATCCGACAAACGTATCAAAATAAATAAAATATGACTTTGTCCTTAGATTTATTTATGACCCTCGAGGAGCCATATGAGGTGAAAATCTCATGTATGGTTCTGGAATAGCGGTGGGGACAGTTATGTTCTCATCGACTATAATTATCTAATAGTTTAAGTACAGTTGATATAGTTGAGGCACAGTCAAAATATGGTCTTTGGGGGTGGAATTTGTGGCGGCAACCTATAGGGTTTATTGTTTTTCTAATTTCTTCTCTAGCAGAATGCGAGAGATTGCCCTTTGATTTACCAGAAGCGGAAGAAGAATTAGTAGCCGGTTATCAAACCGAATATTCGGGTATCAAATTTGGTTTATTTTATGTTGCTTCCTATCTAAACCTATTAGTTTCGTCATTATTTGTAACAGTTCTTTACTTGGGCGGTTGGAATATTTCTATTCCGCACTTTTTTGTTCCTAAGCTTTTTGAACTAAATAAAGTGAGTGGGGTTTTTGGAACAACAACGGGTATCTTTATTATATTGGCTAAAACTTATTTGTTCTTGTTCATTTCTATCACAACAAGATGGACTTTACCTAGACTAAGAATGGATCAACTATTAAATCTTGGCTGGAAATTTCTTTTACCTATTTCTCTCGGCAATCTATTATTAACAACCTCTTCACAACTCCTTTCATTGTAATGGAATACTATAAGTCTATATGTCTCAAACAAGAGAAAGAAACAAACATCAGAATTGTTCCTAGATAATTAGGATATGCTCCCTATGGTGACTGGGTTCAGAAATTATGGTCAACAAACAATAAGGGCTGTAAGGTACATTGGTCAAAGTTTTATGATTACCTTATCCCACGCAAATCGTTTACCCGTAACTATTCAATACCCTTATGAAAAATTAATTACATCGGAGCGTTTCCGCGGTCGAATCCATTTTGAATTTGATAAATGTATTGCTTGTGAGGTATGTGTTCGTGTATGTCCTATAGATTTACCCGTTGTTGATTGGCAATTCGAAACGAATATTCGAAAGAAACGATTGCTTAATTATAGTATTGATTTTGGAATCTGTATATTTTGTGGTAACTGCGTTGAGTATTGTCCAACAAATTGTTTATCAATGACTGAAGAATATGAGCTTTCTACTTATGATCGTCACGAATTGAATTATAATCAAATTGCTTTGGGTCGTTTACCAATATCAGTAATTGACGATTATACAATTCGAACGATTTCGACTTTGCCTCAACTAAAAAGGAGTAAACCCTTGATTAAAGATAAAGACTAATTACTAAAATTCGGTTTTGATCGAAAGAAATGAGGTTTCGTTCCTTTTGTTTGGTCAATAAAATGACTACAAATCTTTAACTGTTGATTGGATTGATTGTAATAATTGCGACTTCATTTTGAGTCAAAATCTCTAAATTTTGATTGAAAATATCTTAATAGATACGGAATTATTTCGAAATAGTTCGAAATAGAAAATAGAAATATTTTTTAGTTTTTAGAGTGTCGAACTCTCCTTTGGGATAAAGAGTGAGATTATTCTAATAGCTATACCTCAATTCACACCGTTTAGGATTTCATTCAATTATAGGAACGTATCAAAAAGTTTTTGTTCCTGGTCGGGTCATCAATAAGGTCATGAAAAAATTCGATATATTTCTCTCTTCTTTATACGTAAAATGGATTTACCTGGATCAATACATGATTTTCTTTTAGTATTTCTGGGATTGGGCCTTATATTATTAGGTTTAGGGGTGGTATTGCTTACCAACCCAATTTATTCCGCCTTTTCGTTGGGATTGGTTCTTATTTGTATAGCCTTATTCTATATTTTATCAAATTCCTATTTTGTAGCTGCCGCACAACTCCTTATTTACGTAGGAGCCATAAATGTTTTAATCGTATTTGCTGTGATGTTCATGAATGGTTCAGAATATCACAACGCTTTTTATCTTTGGAACGCTGGAGGCGGGGTTACTTCACTGGTTTGTACAAGTATTTTTCTTTTACTAATTACTACTATTCCAGATACGTCATGGTATGGGATTATTTGGACTACAAGATCAAACCAGATTATAGAGAAAGATTTGATAACTAATAGTCAACAAATTGGAATTCGTTTATCAACAGATTTTTTTCTTCCATTTGAACTCATTTCAATAATTCTTTTAGTTGCGTTAATAGGCGCGATTGCTGCGGCTCGTCAGTAACAATAGTAAAGCCTTAGACCTAGCCGCAGTAATCAAAATGAAACTTTGTTTTGTCTTATCACATTTAGTTTCCTTTAATTCTATTTGAAGATTATTCGTGTATAAATAGAAATATATTCAAAATAGAACTTCTTTTATTCGATCTATTACCAATATATTCTTTTTTTTTTTTTTTTTACTTGTTATATTCGAGTCAATCGACTCTGTTAAATTTTTGTTCATATTGAAATAAATCGAAATTGCGAAGGAGTTGGTCAATGATGCTAGAACATATACTTGTTTTGAGTGCCTATTTATTTTGTATAGGTATTTATGGATTGATCACGAGCCAAAATATGGTTAGAGCCCTTATGTGTCTTGAACTTCTAATGAATGCAATTAATATAAATTTCGTGACATTTTCTGATTTTTTTGATAGTCGCCAATTAAAAGGAACTATTTGCTCAATATTTGTTATAGCTATTGCAGCGGCTGAAGCAGCTATTGGACCGGCTATTGTTTCCTCAATTTATCGTAACAGAAAATCAACGCGTATCAATCAATCTAATTTGTTGAATAAGTAGTATTAATCATATAAATTATATAAATTATAATATTCACCAAAAAGATAATTATATAGCATGTATGCTATATAATTATCTTTGTCAAAACGTAAGAAATGAAAGTCTCTTTGCCCTTTTTCATGCACATGCCTCGATCCAGAATTGATTCCAAAAATTCTTGTCAATTATTGATTCATCTAGTATATAAAGATATGATTCATTTATAAAATTACTAGATCAAAATTTATGACGTTCAAAAATTTATAGACCCAATGTCGCATTCAGTAAAGATTTATGATACATGTATAGGGTGTACCCAATGCGTCCGAGCCTGCCCCACAGATGTATTAGAAATGATACCTTGGGACGGATGTAAAGCTAAGCAAATTGCTTCTGCTCCAAGAACAGAGGACTGCGTTGGCTGTAAGAGATGTGAATCGGCCTGTCCAACAGATTTTTTGAGTGTTCGAGTTTATTTGTGGCATGAAACAACTCGAAGCATGGGTCTAGCTTATTGACCCATTTCCAACAACATGGTTTGAATACATTGTTTTTTATCGACAAAACCCGTACTCGAAACAAAAAAATAGAAACATATTCTGTTTTGAGCATGAGCACGGGTTTTTCTGGTCCAAGTCTATCTTGTCTTTATCACGAATTTTTTTCCTTGGTTAACAATCTTTGTAGTCTTTCCGATATCCGCAGGTTCCTTAATTTTCTTTCTGCCTCAGCCTCAGGGAGGAAATAAAGTAATTAGGTGGTATGCTATATGTATATGCGTATTAGAACTTCTTTTAATGACCTACGTATTCTGCTATCGTTTCCAATCGGACGATCTATTAATTCAATTGGCGGAGAATTATAAGTGGGTCGATTTTTTTGGTTTTTACTGGAGATTGGGAATAGATGGACTTTCTATAGGACCCATTTTACTGACAGGATTTATCACTACTTTAGCTACTTTAGCGGCTTGGCCAGTTACTCGAGATTCCAGACTATTCCATTTCTTGATGTTAGCCATGTATAGTGGTCAAATAGGATTATTTTCTTCTCGAGATCTTTTACTTTTTTTCATCATGTGGGAGTTAGAATTAATTCCCGTTTATCTACTTATATTTATGTGGGGGGGAAAGCAACGTTTGTATTCAGCTACAAAGTTTATTTTATACACCGCAGGGGGTTCTCTTTTTTTATTAATAGGAATTCTAGGTATCTGTTTATATGGTTCCAACGAGCCAACATTAAATTTTGAAACATCAGCCAATCAACCCTATCCTTTAGCGCTGGAAATAATATTCTATATTGGATTTCTTATTGCTTTTGCTGTCAAATTACCGATTATACCCTTACATACATGGTTACCAGATACTCACGGAGAGGCACATTACAGCACTTGTATGCTTCTAGCCGGAATCTTATTAAAAATGGGAGCATATGGGTTGGTTCGGATCAATATGGAATTATTACCCCATGCTCACTCTCTAGTTTCTCCCTGGTTGATAATAATAGGCACAATTCAAATAATTTATGCAGCTTCAACATCTCCTAGTCAACGTAATTTAAAAAAAAGAATAGCCTATTCCTCGGTATCTCATATGGGTTTTATAATTATAGGAATTTGCTCTCTAAGCGATACGGGACTTAACGGAGCTCTTTTACAAATAATATCTCATGGATTTATCGGTGCTGCACTTTTTTTCGTGGCAGGAACGAGTTATGATAGAATACGTCTTCTTTATCTCGATAAAATGGGAGGAATGGCTATCTCGGTTCCAAAAATATTCACGATGTTCAGTATCTCATCAATGGCTTCTCTTGCATTACCGGGCATGAGCGGTTTTTTTGCAGAATTGATAATATTTTTTGGAATAATTACTAGCCAAAAATTTCTTTTACTGGCAAAAATACTAATTACTTTTGTCATGGCAATTGGAACGATATTAACTCCTGTTTATTTATTGTCTATGTTACACCAGATGTTCTATGGATACAAGCTATTTAATGCCTCAAACTCTTCTTTTTTGGATTTTGGACCGCGAGAGTTGTTTATTTCAATCTCTATCCTTCTACCTGTAATAGGTATTGGCATTTATCCGGACTTCGTTTTCTCATTATCAGGTGACAAGGTCGAGGCTATTTTGTATAATTATTAATTTTGAATTCTACAAAAAATTAATAATTAAATAATTAAAAAAAAAAAAAAAAAAAAAAAATAAATAAAGGCTTTTTGCCTTTTTTGAAGTTAAAAAAAAATTGTAACTGGATAGTGTGCCGTTTGACAGAACCATTTGAATCAAGTAATAAGTGATTCAAATGGTTCTCGATGGATGGCATTTAATGGATGGCATTTACACAAAGTTTCTTATATAGACTTATACGCTGTCCTATGGTTGTTTTTGTCAAGACCCTCTTTTTTTTTTGTCTTAAATTCAATTAGATATTAATGGAAATGAACCATAACTGTGCAGCCCTATTCCTAATAGATTAACTCCTAAATAACATATCCAAATTAGAAGAAAGCCTATAAAAGCCACAATTGCGGAATTTACACCTTCCCATTTTTTATGTGTTCTAGTATGTAAATAAATTGCGAATATTGCCCAAGTAATAAATGCCCAAGTTTCCTTTGGGTCCCAACTCCAATATGATCCCCATGCCTCATTAGCCCAGACTGCTCCCGAAAGAATACCCATAGTTAAAAGGATAAATCCTATACTAATAATATGATAACTCCAACAATCTAATTGGTGAATCAACTGAGACCTGTAATAATTTTTAGAAGAAAGAAAAGAAGTGTTTCGTAAAACACTGCCACTTCCGTTCATGTATTGAATCTCATCAAAGAAAAAAGATTTATTTACAAAGTTATTGCTTTTAAAAAGAAAAAGAATCCTTATGATTTTTCGAAATGTAATGACTAGAAGAGCCACTGATAATAATGATCCACATAAAAGGGCCGCATAGGCCAATACCATCATACTTACGTGCATTACTAACCACTGGGATTGTAGAGCCGGTACTAATAGTGCAGACCGAGGCATTTCAGTTAAAAAACCGGAAGTAGCAAAGCCTTGGGTAAAAAGTGCACTTGGCGCGGTTATTAGGCTTAAATTTTTTTGATGTTTTTTAAAATACGGAATTATATGAATAATGAATAAACTCCATGAAAGAAAGACTAATGATTCATATAAATTACTTAATGGTAAATGTCCCAAATAAATACAACGAGTAACTAATAATCCAGTTATACAGAAAAAAGTGGCTATCGTTCCCTTTTCTGACGACTCATATAGTCCGACGATTTCATCGAGTAATATAGTTATCAAATGAATTGTAATTACAATGGAAACAACCGAAACGGATATATGAGTTAATATATGCTCTAAAGTAGAAAATATCATAAAAGAAAAGGTCCCCATGATTCTATAGAATCAATTCAAATAAGTAATTGAATTCATTATAGGAACTTTTTATAGGTAGAAAGTGCCATGCCGCTACTCGGACTCGAACCGAGATGCTCTAGCACTGCTTCCTAAGAGCAGCGTGTCTACCGATTTCACCATAGCGGCTTGCTAGAAATCATAATAACCAATTATTATTCAATCGTCGAGATTGAAAGAGTCAATTCAATGCAATCTTTTTTAGGTTAGGAAAGATGAAAATTGATTAATCGAAAACCCTTTTATTTTATTATTTTAATAGGGATTTGGACGTTCTAATCATAATCCTTATTTTTTTTTTTTTTTTTTTATTGTGATAGGTATAGGTGGTGATAAAGGTCGATGGGGAAAATAATAATCCCCATCCCGCGAAAATGACCAAAGAGACTAAAAAGAAAGTTGAAACCTTGTGTCTTGTATTTTGTCTTTTTTTAAACAAAAAGTATAATTTGAGGATTCAGTAGATAACAGACTTTGCATTCGACATATCCTAAAAGAAAAATGAGTTCAATTTAATATTGATCAATTCAAAACATTAGTGAATGAAAAGCCTTTTTTCCATTTTAGATTAAAAATTAGAAAAAAAAACTAGACTTTTTTCTATTCAGGACAAGTTAGATTATTTCACCCTTTGATTTTTGATTTTTATTTGTCGCACAAAAAAACTTTTTGAATTCCCCGTAGCAAGAGATTTCGCTAATGAAAAGGCTTTCAACGCTGCCCAATATCCCTTTCTTTTCCAACAATTTTTACGAATACGCTTTTTTGATATAGAAGTGCGCTTTTTTGGAACTGCCATTCACAAATTTGGAGGTTACTCATTGCTAGGATTGGATGTGAAAGACATTTTTTGGTTAAAAACCAATTGTTCTTTATCTTTACTATTCAGTATCCTTTTTTTTCCTTAGATTCTACTATTTTTCTAAAAAACCTATTCATTTTCATTTCTATTTCTGTCTATTTTCGTCATGCTACCTTTATACATGTAATATAGATCGAATAAAATATATCGAGACATTCAAAAGCCTAAGCCATGCGTACCTAATACAAAATTTTTTCGAGCAAGGTTAAGCTTGAAAAGGAAGTATACCCAACTTTCAATTAAAATAAAATAAAATGAGACGGCATTAGTTAATCTATTAAAGGATACATGATTTTCGAAAAGACATTTTAGTGATTTTTTTTTTTTTGAATTCCATGGAAAGTATTCAATACCGTCGAATTTACTAAAAATATAAATATAAATGTCTTTTATTCTAATGGAATACAATAAATCCGTTCAAAAATTGATTGTTTAACGATTCTGATTCGAGATAAACGAACTACAAAGAAATTCTGATTTAATTGGGTCAAGGTATGCACAGTTTTTTACGATTCATATCAAAATCAAGTACTGTTTTTGCTATAATTCTTTATCCTTTCTCTATAGATAGAAATTATAGATAGAAATTCTCGTAATTCCTAAAAAAAACTTTTCATTTTTTAGATCTTCATCAAAATTTTTCTTACTATTAACTATTAACTATATAGTTAAATAGTTAATAGTAAATTAATATTAAAATAGTTAATAGTAAATTAATATTAAAAAAAAAAGTAAGTATTTTTTTACTTTTTACTAATAACTTGGGTATATCATATTATTTGACCAAGTCTAACTTATTGATTTGAATATGTGAAGTTCTTTGAAAAGATTCAGATTTAGAAAAATAATAATTAAGAATATCAAATTTTAGTTAAGTTTTGCATATTTTGCTTTTTTTTATTGACCGGCTCTTTTCAAAAGGGACAAGAACGAGGGAGTCAAAGACAATTGATTAAAAAAAAAATTATGGAACATATATATCAATATTCCGGGATCATCCCTTTTATTACACTTCCAGTTCCTATGGTAATAATGGGGGGGCTTCTACTTTTTCCGACAGTAACAAAAAAAATTCGCCGTATCTTGTCTTTTTCTAGTGTTGTTTTGTTAAGTATAGTCATGCTTTTTTCACTAAATCTTCTTCTTCAGCAAATCTATAGCAGTTCTATCTATAAATCAGTGTGGTCTTGGACTATCAATAATGATTTTTCTTTAGAGTTCGGCTATTTGATCGACCCGCTGACTTCTATTATGTTAATATTGATCACTACTGTTGGAATCATGGTGCTTATTTATAGCGACAATTATATGTCTCATGATCAAGGATATTTGAGATTTTTCGCTTCTATGAGTTTTTTCAATACTTCAATGTTGGGTTTAGTCTCGAGTTGTAATTTAATACAAATTTATATTTTTTGGGAATTGGTTGGGATGTGTTCTTATCTATTAATAGGTTTTTGGTTTACGCGACCTCTTGTGGGTACTGCGTGTCAAAAGGCATTTATAACTAACCGTGTCGGGGATTTTGGTTTATTATTAGGAATTTTAGGTTTTTATTGGATAACGGGTAGTTTCGAATTTCGGGATTTGTTCGAAATATTCAACAACTTAATTTATAAAAATGAGATTGATTTGTTATTTGTTACTTTGTGTTCCTTGCTATTATTTTCCGGTGCAGTTGCTAAATCCGCGCAGTTTCCCCTTCATGTGTGGTTACCAGATGCCATGGAAGGGCCTACTCCTATTTCGGCTCTCATACATGCTGCTACTATGGTAGCAGCAGGCATTTTTCTTGTAGCTCGCCTTCTTCCTCTTTTTTTAGTCATACCTTACGTTATGAATTTAATAGCCTTAATAGGTATATTAACAGTACTATTAGGAGCTACTTTAGCTCTTGCTCAAAAAGATATTAAGAGAAGTTTAGCTTATTCTACAATGTCTCAATTGGGCTATATCATGTTAGCTTTAGGTCTGGGCTCTTCTCGAGCCGCTTTATTTCATTTGATTACTCACGCCTATTCAAAAGCTTTGTTGTTTTTAGGATCTGGATCAATTATTCATTCAATGGAGGCTATTGTTGGATATTCTCCCGATAAAAGTCAGAATATGGTTCTTATGGGCGGTTTAACAAAACATGTTCCAATTACAAAAATTTCTTTTTTACTAGGTACACTTTCTCTTTGTGGTATTCCTCCCTTTGCATGTTTTTGGTCTAAAGATGAAATACTTAATGATAGTTGGTTATATTCACCGATTTTTTCAATAATCGCTTGTTCCGCGGCTGGATTAACCGCATTTTATATGTTTCGGATCTATTTACTTACTTTTGAAGGTCATTTGAATCCTCATTTTCAAGATTACAGTGGAAAAAAAGGTAGCTCCTTCTATTCAATATCTTTATGGGGTAAAGAGGGGCCAAGTCCGATAAAAAAAAAAATTCTTTATTATCTTTATTAAAAATAAATAATAATAAAAGGGCTTCGTTTTTTTGTTTTTGCAAGAAGACAGATCGACTTGATCTTAATGTAAGAAAGATAACGAGGGCCTTTCGTACTATTCATTTTAATAATACTTTAAATCCTTATCCTCATGAATCGAACAATACTATGCTAGTTCCTATACTTATATTGGCCTTATTTACCTTGTTTAGTGGGGTCATAGGAATTACTTTCAATCAAGAGGGGGAGGGATTGGATATATTATCCAAATTGTTAACTCCACCGATAAACCTGTTAGATCAAAATTCAAAAGAATCCAAGGATTGGTATCAATTTTTGACAAATGCAACTTTTCCAGTCAGTATAGCTTTTGGGGGCATTTTGTTCGCATCCTTTTTATACAAGCCTGTTTATTCATCTTTACAAAATTTGAACTTCCTAAATTTAGTTGTCAAAAAGGGTTCTCAAAGAATTCTTAGGGACAAACTAATATATTTAATATATCGTTTGTCATATAATCGTGGTTATATAGATGCTTTTTATGCAAAATTTATAACTAGGGGTCTAAGAGGATTGGCAGAACTAACTCATTTTTTTGATAGACAAATAATCGATAGAATTACAAATGTAATGGGTCTTGCAAGTTTTTTTCTTGGAGAGGTTATAAAATATGTAGGAGGTGGTCGCATCTCTTCGTATCTCTTATTGTATTTGTTCGCTGTATTCATTTTTTTAGTAATAAAATTGAATTTCATATTTTGAATTTCATATTTTTACCTTAATTTTTACCTTTTTTTACCTTAAATTTTTACCTTAAAAAAACCTTAAAAAATATCATAAACTTTTTTTTTTTTAGATTTAGATGATGTCTCTTTCAATGGAAAGTCGGATTCATCATTACTCTTTCCATTCACATTTACTTTTTTCTCTTTCGTTTCATCTATTTTGTCCTTTTCTTCCGACAAAAGGTAAGAAGAAGGATCTTCTTCGGTGGATTCCTCTTGTTCCTGTTTAGTCCCTTTGGTTTCAGAAGTTGTTTCTATTTCTACATCTGTTTCTTCCTCACTTTCCCCCCTTTCTTCCCTTTCTGAGGTTTCTTTCAGTTTCTTAGTAAAAAGGGGTGACGGTATTCTGCCTAAATAGTAGACACAGGTAATAAATA